TTCTTCTGAATTTCGAATAGTATTCAAAATCCTCTGTTTTCGATTATCTAATAAATCACTTAATGAAAGTAGATTATTTTTTCATTCATTTCAAAACGTTCATGATCCCTTCCCGAACCAAACTTGAATCTTTCAATTCATTTGGCTCTCACGCTCAATTATTTCCATTTTTTATGTTTATGGTAAATTTACATATCTTTTTTGAATATAATGAACCTATCCTCTCTTCTCTGTTCCTATTCAAAAATAGAGATAACTAATCAAGACCAGACTATTCGGAGGACTCTTCTGACCAAACAAAAAATAAGTAATTGTCAGCAAAGTTGTTTTTTTTTTTTTCTTCAAATCCAAAAATTTTTTTTACTTTATCCGTAGGTCATCGACTCAGCGTTTGACATTTATTTACTAGAAAAAAAATATTAAAAAATAATTTTAATTATTTTTKTATTTTAATAAAGGAAAAGGATTCAAAGCATTTTATCGACATGAGTGTTCTATATCGAAAAATTTTKAACTACTTTTTTTTTATTGAAAACCGTCTCGGTATTAACATAGTGGTAGAAAGAATACCATACTGCGCCTGGACTTCAAACGGTTTAGCTTTAACCATGTTAATGGTCCCACATTATTGGTTGATCGAAAATCAAAGTATATTTACCAACAAAACCAACAAATTGCGAAATGCTATAGTTCTTACATATTATTTCTTTATTTATTCAGAAGTAATTCGCGAAATCATGCACCTTTGGTTATAAAAAAAAAAGAGGTACAGCTGGTTGAATCCAACCTATTCTTGAAATAAACAACCCGCACACACTCCCTTTCCAAAAAAGATCAATACACCAATGACTACACTGAGATTTATTAGATTTGTTGCTAAAATATCGGTATTCAGCCCGAAACTCCCGGCGGATGGCCAGTGACCCAAGAAAACGAAAGAATCGGTTACATTTTTCATAAGATCTCCTCTTATATTTTAGATAAACTAAAAAAGATAAAATAAAAAAATCGTTGTATTACTTCACCCCTTTGCTACTTCATTCCAAATGCATTTTTTTTTAATTGAGATTCCAAATAAGAATAATACTTATTGAAATAGAATTGAGTGGAATAGAATTAGGTACTAGGTTTCGTGTGAATTGCAAAATAACTCCTTTGTTGTAACACTTTTCCTTTGGACTAAGAGGGGGAAGGAAGGAAGAAAGCGAGTGGGTAACGCTAATTCCTCATCCTCAAATCAGTCCTTCCCGTGGTTTATTTTCTCAACGAAAACGAATGAATAAGTAATTATGTAGGTGCGATATTTTGATATTTTGATATAATGTTAAAAAACAACCTGCAAGTCCAAGACCGGAAAAGAAATAGGTATTTCTCTTATTTCTTTTCTCGGATTAAACAAAAGGATTCGCAAATAAAAGCGCTAATGCTACAACCAATCCATAAATAGTTAAAGCTTCCATAAAAGCTAAACTAAGCAATAAAGTACCTCGTATTTTTCCCTCTGCCTCGGGCTGTCTCGCAATACCTTCTACAGCTTGGCCCGCAGCAGTACCTTGACCAACTCCAGGTCCAATAGAAGCAAGCCCTACAGCCAATCCAGCAGCAATAACGGAAGCGGCAGAAATCAGTGGATTCATGATAAGTTCCTCACACACAAAAAAAGAAATGGTTAATGATACAATCAACCAATTAATTATTACTAAATTTTTATTATTCCATTGCTAATATTCATCTAGTCGAAATAACTAAAAACTCCGAATTAGAAAAGAAAAAATAATATTATTGAATCATTCGATCATTAGAAAGACTTCATCTTTTTTAGTTCCTATTTGTAGAGTCTTTCTTCATCAATACAACTTTAGTTTTTCCATTTCTTTTGTCTAATCAGTCTTCGATTTCGATCTTTTTCTTAATCTGTTTATTCATTCAATTCACAGTCAAAAACGAAATAGAAGGACTTTGGTTGGCATCCCTATCTAAATACTAAATTCAAGTAGGGCAAATTAAATATTAGTTCATATATGTCAATCTCTAATATCAAATATACATATGTTTTTTCCATAATGTAAACCGCTTATTCTATCTTAAATTTCATCGGATTTTCGAATCATTCTTCGAAATATTTAATCTACAATCGAATAGAGAGAGTATGTTGAGCCACACATATATTGCCTTGATCTAAGCCAAAAATGGACTCTTCCTATGATTAATCAATGATGACCCTCCATGGATTCGCCTATATAAGCTGCGGCCAGGGTTGCAAAAATAAGAGCCTGAATACCACTTGTAAATAATCCAAGGAACATGACAGGTATAGGAACCACTAAGGGTACTAAAGAAACAAGAACAACAACTACTAATTCATCCGCTAATATATTTCCGAAAAGTCGAAAACTAAGTGATAGAGGTTTTGTGAAATCTTCTAAGATGTTAATGGGTAAAAGAATTGGAGTTGGTTGAATGTATTTACCAAAATAACCTAATCCTTTTTTTGTAAGACCCGCATAGAAATAGGCTACTGACGTGAGTAAAGCTAAAGCAACAGTAGTATTTATATCATTCGTGGGTGCGGCTAACTCCCCGTGGGGTAACTGTATGATTTTCCAAGGTAAAAGAGCCCCTGACCAATTAGAAACAAAAATAAATAGAAACATAGTCCCAATAAAGGGAACCCAAGGGCGATAATCTTCTCCAATTTGAGTTTTGCTCACATCTCGAATGAACTCAAGGACATATTCAAAGAAATTCTGACCTCCAGTCGGAATGGTTTGCGGATTCCGAACAGCTATAGCAGCTGAACCTAATAAGATAGCAATTACAACCCAAGACGTAATAAGTACCTGGCCGTGGATTTGGAAACCCCCTATTTGCCAATAGAAATGTTGGCCTACTTCCACACCAGATATATCGTATAACCCCTTTAGGGTGTTGATTGAATATGATAGAACATTCATATTGTCCTCTGATAAAAATATCACTTTTAAAGAAAAAAATTAATTATTTTGAGTCAACCATCTCTTTCTCACCTTGGTTACTTGAATTTTTTTTTATTTAGGATACCAATTAATTACATAATATCTCCAATTTATATATATATTTTTGAGATTCAGTATTCAGGAATAGTAACCGATTCAATTTCAATTATAGAGTTTACGAAGTAAATTTTCGATTTTATTATTATTATGAATCAAGAATTTCTTATATAGCTAGAACGGCCCTCACAAATTGCAAATACTAATTTTGTAAGAATTAATCGGATTGAAGCTATAGCGTCATCGTTCGCCGGAATCGAAATATCCGCGAGATCTGGGTCACAATTTGTATCGATTAAACAAATCGTTGGAATTCCCAAAGTAATACATTCTCGAAGGGCCATATATTCTTCTTGTTGATCAACGATGATTACAATATCCGGCAACCCTGTCATATATTTAATCCCACCCAGATATGTTTGCAAGTGAGATAATTGTCTCTTCAACATGGCTGCATCTCTCTTCGGAAGACGAATGAGCCTTTCCGCTTTTTGTTCCATTCTCAAGTCTCTAAATTTATGAAGTCTTGTTTCTGTAGTGGACCAATTCGTTAACATACCCCCAAGCCACTTTTTATTAACATAATGGCATCGAGCCCTTATTGCGGCACATGCTACTAAATCCGCTGCTTTATTTTTTGTACCAACAATTAAAAATTGTTTTCCTCTACTTGCGGCATAAAAAACTAAATCACAAGCCTCTGATAAAAAACGAGCAGTTCTGGTAAGATTTATAATATGAATACCCTTGCATTTTGCAGAAATATAAGGTGCCATTCTAGGATTCCATTTTCTAGTACCGTGACCAAAATGAACTCCCGCCTCCATCATCTCTTCCAAATTGATGTTCCAATATCTTCTTGTCATTTTTCCCCACACCTTCTCTTTCTTTTTTAAGAAAGAGATGCGGTATCCTGAAATAAATAATTGTTCCAATGGAACCTTCTTTTCGAACGCGGATTGGCCATTGATACACAACCCAAACAATTAATTCCTTTCTAGTCGTTATTGTTATTATTTTAATTTGTTTATTTTATTACATTACTAAATTAAATAACTATAACAAATAAAGAGAAGATAAAAAGGATGAATCTTTTATCTTTTATATTAAATCCAAGAAATCATTGTTGTTTTGATCTATCATGTAAATTCTTTGAAAGACAAGAATCAAATAATTCTCTGTGGTAAAACAAAATATCTCTCATTTCTCCCTCGAATAGATTATTTTTTTTTGTTTTCAAAGGAATGCTCTTATGTTGACTTGAACGATGTACGAATCCTTTGAATCCCGTTCCAACAGGTATCATCCCTCCCAGAACAACGTTTTCTTTTAATCCTTTCAACCAATCGATACGGCCCCGAAGAGCAGCTTTTGCTAAAACGCGAGCAGTTTCTTGAAAACTTGCTTCGGATATAAAACTTTGAGTATTCAGGGATGCTCTCGTTATTCCCAATAAGATAGCTCGGTAACTGATCGCTTCTTCCAACGCCCGCCCCGTTCGTTCCGCTCGTAACAATCCAACCAGTTCTCCGGGCAAAAAAACATTAGACATTCCGTCTTCTGAAATCAAGACTTTTGATGTTATTTGACGTACAATAATTTCTATATGCCTATTATGGATCTGTACCCCCTGAGATCGATACACCTTTTGGATTTTATTAACCAAAGAAATACGACTTTGCGCTATAGTTAGCTGAGCTCCAATCAAGAATCCCCAAGGAATTCCAAGAATTCCTCTAAGAAGTTCCTTCCACGCATAAACCCTTTTTTCTAAATTCATCGATATTGAATCAATCGAGCGAACTTCTAAAACCTGTTCCACTTTTGGAAGACCTTGCGTTATATCACCAGACCTCGATTTTTCATATATAAATGTAACTAATGTATCCCCTTCATAAATGATTTTCCCATAATGACCATGAACTGTTGCCCCTGGGGTGGCCAAATAAGGCTTAGCCGATCTTATTA